CGATTATCTAATAAATCACTTAATGAAAGTAGATTATAATTCCGTTCATTTGAAAACTTCCATAATCCCTTCCCAAACCAAACATGAATTTTTCGATTCATTTGGCTCTCACGCTCAATTACTTGGTAAATTCTCATAGCTTATTTTATGAATGTAATGAGCCTATCCTCTCTTCTTTATTCATAGTCCAAAAAAATACGAATCTAATGCAAAACCAAAATAGTTGGAGGACTCTTCTGACAAAATAAAAAATATGTAATTGTCAGCAAAGTTGTTTCTTTTTTTTCTTCAGTTAAAATCCAAAAGATTTTTCTTACTTATACATTAAGGCATAGGTCGTCGATTCAGCATTAGATAAAAGGGGGAAAATGTCTATTTTTAGAACAAGCGGTTCAAATTATTTTATCAAGATGAGTGTCCTATATCGATAAAATATTCATTTGAAAACGATCTCTATATTAACATAGTGGTAGAAAGAGTACCATGCTGTGTCTAGACTTCAAACGATTTGCTTTAACCATCTTAACAATCTCACATTATTGGTTGTTAGAGAATCAAAGTGGATTTGCCAATTAATCACGAAATGTGATGGTTCTTACATATCATTTCTTAATTTCTTCAGAAGTAATTCGAAAGATCATGCACCTTTCTTTCCTAGTTATAACGGAAAAGGGTACTGCTGGTTGGATCCAGCCTATTCTTGAAATAAACAACTCACACACACTCCCTTTCCAAAAAAGATCAATACACCAATCACTACACTTAGATTTATTAGATTTGTTGCTAAAATATCGGTATTAAATCCGAAACTCCCGGCAGATGGCCAGTGGCCTAAAGAAACGAAAGAATCGGTTACATTTTTCATATAATCTCCTCTTATAGATAGACTAAAAAATCGACCAAAGTTCTTTTTCTATCACTTTGCCCCTCTTTTTTTATTTATTCTTTTTTTTTGAAATCGAGTCAAAAAATATTCGAGTTATAATTTATTTTATTTATAGTTATAAAGTATGAACTACCCCTTTATTGTTTTAACACCATTATAAAAAGCTTTCCCCTGTACTACGAACGGGAAGGATGAAAGCGAATTGGTATACTAATTCCTCATCTGCAAATCAGCCCTTCCCTAACGTAGGTTGTTTTCTCAACGAATAAGTAATAGTAGGAGTGAAATCTTGATCTAATTTGAAAAAGCAAACGACAAGTCCACGGAAATAAAATAGGAAAAATACATATTTTTCCTATTTCTAAGATTAAACAAAAGGATTCGCAAATAAAAGTGCTAATGCTACAACCAATCCATAAATTGTTAACGCTTCCATAAAAGCTAAACTAAGCAATAGAGTACCTCGTATCTTTCCCTCTGCCTCGGGCTGTCTTGCGATACCCTCTACGGCTTGACCCGCGGCAGTCCCTTGACCAACTCCAGGTCCGATAGAAGCAAGCCCTACGGCTAATCCAGCAGCAATAACGGAAGCAGCAGAAATAAGTGGATTCATGATAAGTTCCTCGTACCAACAAAAAGAAATGGTTAATGATACAATCAACCAATGAATTATGACTTAATTATTCGATCGATAGGATTAATCTAGTCGAAGTAACTAAGAACTTCGAATTTCAGTAATAATATTATTGAATTATCAGAACTACTTCGATATATCCTTTCTTCGTTTCTATCCACAGAGTCTTCGCGAATCCATAGAATTCTCGTTTTTACATTTCTTGGTTCCAAACTGTTATTTCACAATTCTTTCAGCTTTTCTTGATTTCATCTGTTTATTCAGGCAAGTCACAGTCGAAACGAGACGAAAGGACTTCTGTTAGAACCCCCCTACAGTAGTAGGAGAAATTAAATATATCTTTAGTTCATACATAACTAGTCAATATCTAATATCACATATACACGTGTTTCTTCCATAACGTAAACCATTAAATTCAATCAGATTCGAGAATCTATCTATTTTTTTAGGAATCCCATTTTTGTTTTGTAAATTTTTTTTCTTCCTTCCGTTTTCGTTATCACCGAATACAATCTAATCTAAATGGGCAAATTAAATTGAAATTGATTAAGGCCAATTATTGGATAGAAATATCATTATTTGATTGATCTAAGTTCATGCAATTTATTATTTTATTTATTAATAAAATATTTTCTTTTGGTCAATTGTTGAATAAAATGAACTGTAAAGTAGAATAGGTTCTCCGGTTTTTTATTTACTCACACGTCGTAAACATATATCTTATTGAAATTAAGATTTGATGAATTAAGAAGATTGGCGGACCAATATAATATATAGTAAATATTCCTTGAATAAAAATACGATATGATATTAAGTGGACGAAAAGGGGAATCTTAGAAAAAAAATACTATTTCAATGATGGCTCTCCATGGATTCACCTATATAAGCCGCGGCTAAAGTTGCAAAAATAAGAGCTTGAATACCACTTGTAAATAATCCAAGGAACATGACAGGTATGGGAACCACTGAAGGTACTAAAG